CGAACATAAGGTTTGGAATGGAAAGGTTGTATCAGGTATAAGGTTTGTAGGATAGAAGAGTAACTCAAAGAAAGGAAGTGAAGCAATCGCTATTAGTTCGAGTACGAGATATGTAAGCCTTGATCAGACAGAAGCGATCGGGATACGCTTTCTAACCAAGATCTCACCCCACGGCTCCTAGCCCCGGGCTTAAGAAAGGAGGTACGCGATAATCTAAATCTTGCGTATTCACCTTTCCACGATCTAACTCTTCACGTCATGCTGATCCGCGATTATACGCTAAGAGATATCAAAGGACTTGAACCTACGGCATCAGGTTCGTGAGACCCGCGTTCTAACGAAAAGCTGAACTCACCCGCTTGCCCATTTCTGTCGAAGGAAAATGGCTGCTCGCACGAAAGCTTCCCTACACGACTTGTTCTCTACGCCCGAAGGTTGTCTTCTCGATAAGGAATACACTTTTATATAGGATGCCCGACTTATTGTTCCAGGCACGAGCTTTCATCGACTGTGCTTTGTCCTACCATCCCAGGCCCACACACTCTATGGGACAAGTTGCCTTTGTTCTTCCAACACTTGGGGTCAGGCTTTCATATCCTTTAAACCAAAACAAGTTGAAACCTATCTTCTAGCGTAACTTGCGCTACACTATTTTTTTTTCCTCCCAGGCTGTGCTTTTGCGTTCTTGCCGCATTCTGAGAACTACTAGCGATAATATACGCCCAGTGTCGCCGGGGGATTCTGTCCTTCTCCGCTTACTAACTGAGTTTCTTCCAACAAAGTTAGAATCTCACTCCGCCTTCGCCGGGGCTAGCTGCGTGGCTTCAACCCGTTCGCTCTCAGAATCATGCAAGAAAGCAAAGCTAGGAAGCCGTAAAATAAAGCAAGATTGCTTTACTACGAGAACAGGAGCAGGGCTTGAACCTGCAGTTTCCCATTTCCTGTTTCTAACAAACGGGATAAGTGAATGGCTAGATAAGCATATAGCTAGTCTTGTCGTAGCTATCGTCTTATATAAGCAATTCTAGTTGCCGTAGGTGGTTGCAATTCTTGTATAAGCTATCTGCTATAAGTAAGTCAAAAAAGAGCTGTAGATAAGCTTCTATCGTTCGTATACTCACTTGCTTTCTTATATAAGATATTTCTTATGCACCGTAGGTCTTATAGAAAGAGCTGTGCAAGAGATATAGTCTAGTAGCAAGTATATGCTTATACAGCTATACAGTATAGTAGCAAGTATTGCAAAGTATAAAGAGAATACCTTCTTAGATGTCCTTTAATCTATGCCATGAAACCCTAATGGTGCTTCTCGGCAGTAGGTAAACAGCCTTCTCTATTCCTCCTTACCAACTACCTAATACTGCACAGGCTCATCAAACAGCGCTACCTGTCCCCTGCAACAAGTACTAGCATATAGCATAACCAAATAGAAATGTAGCTGGGCTCAGAAAGAAAGGAGGAGTCTCGCTATTGTAAAGGGAGGCGGCTTTGGCTGAGAGCGGGAAGGTAAGCGTTAGCCTGACAAACAGTAAAGTACAATATGGATGGCTTAACACATTCAATTCTAAGGTCGTTTTCTTTGGTTTGTTGTAATATTCTTCACAAAAAGAAGAAGATTATTATGGTAAAACGGGGCCCCAGAAGGAGGCCCGGCAGTCTGTCTTGTCTTATCAACCAGATATCTTCTCGCTGAAAGTTCCATTTTAAAGAAGCGTTACGTCATATTAGACCCCAGATGCAAAAGAAAGAGACTAGAGATGGAACTAGCCAGGGATCGAGTATGCTTTTCTTTCAGAACCTTTTAAGCGGATCCAATACCAAGACGTGTTTCCAGAACGAACAAGATACGGGTAAGTGTTTCGTCCGGGAGGTGGTATAGCTCATCACATACAGAGATAGATCCGATCTTCAACGAATGGACTACGGAATAATCTATCTACTAAAAAAGGTGATTGATTAATTTCTTGCATTAGCAATAGAGTGCCCTGCCTTTCATATCCAACAACCACCGGCGGGGAATTTATCTATCTCCTTGATCTACTAGGCCCGAGCGCTTTTGGTCTAACTAAGGTCCAACAATGAGACTGTGTCGTCTGGTTGTTGAGTTAAGAGTACGTCAGTCAAGCTAGTACTTGATCTCGCCCATGACCCTTGTCTTTCGGTCGGGTTGATTAGCTAAAATTCGTGTACTTTCCCACCAATAGTTATATACCAGACTCTCGATTTAAACTACTGTGGTGATCCTAGGGAGCGCTTGTTTTGAATCTACTAGGTTTTGGTTAAACGGGCAATTTAGCTACTTCGGGACAAGGGGCAACTATTCTCATAGCTGGCTGGTGGAGTTTCCTATCTTTTTTTTTCGTATAGCTAGCTTTACTACTGTAGAATGGAAGTAGATGATCGCCCTCGAGACTCGGCTCAGTTAGGGAAGGCCAGGCCGGCCAATGAGTCTTGTTTCGCGAACATGAATCTTTGACCGGAGCCGCGCCGAGCAAAGCAT